TCTGTAGCTACTGCTGTTTTACCGGTCTGTCTGTCCCCAATAATTAATTCTCGCTGACCGCGTCCTATAGGAATCATCGAATCAATAGCAATAAGTCCGGTTTGCATAGGCTCATATACGGAACGTCTCGAAATAATACCTGGGGCGGGCGATTCAATTAACCGAGATTCCGAAGCTGAAATCTCGCCCCTACCATCAATAGGTTTAGCAAGAGCATTTATAACACGACCCAAATAAGCCTCGCTCACTGGTATCTGAGCAATTCTTCCTGTTGCTTTTACAGAACTTCCCTCTTGTATCATCAAACCGTCACCCATTAACACAACACCAACATTATTGGATTCCAAATTAAGAGCAATGCCTATTGTACCCTCTTCAAATTCTACTAATTCACCTGCCATTACTTCATCAAGACCATGAATACGAGCAATGCCATCACCTACTTGAAGTACGGTGCCAGTATTCACAATCTTGACTTCTCTATTATATTGCTCAATACGTTCACGGATAATATTACTAATTTCGTCGGCTCTAAGGGTTGCCATGAGTCTTGCTTAATTCTTTTTCAGAAGCAAAGGAAAAATCAATAAATAATACCTACAGTAGAAGGACTAATCAGTTATTTCTTTCATCGCCCCAAACATACGAATATTAGCACCGATAGTGCGTAAATGTAACTCGTTGTTCAAACAACTATTCAGAGTTCCTAGAGCTCCTTGTAAGGCTTGTTGAAAAACGCGTTGTCTGACTTGATTAATCGCTCTTTGTTGTTCAAACTGAATGGTTTCATTTTTGTAATTTTCTAATCGTTCCAAATTCTGATAAGTTGAATTAATCAAATTCAATTTTTCTCGTTCTATCTCGGAATATCCATTCACTCGAAACTCATCCGCTTCTATTTTAACTTTTCGTAAGCGGGCCTTGGCCTTTTCCAACCTTTCAATGGACCCTTTGCGTAGCTCTTCTGAATTTCGAATAGTACTCAAGATTCTCTGTTTTCGATTATCTAATAAATCACTTAATGAAAGTAGATTATCTTCCCATTACAATTAATTTTAACAATTCCATGACCTCTTCCCGAACCAAACAGGAATCTTTCGATTCATTTGGCTCTCACGCTCACTTACTTATGGGGCATTCCCGTATCACTTTTTTATTTATATTTTTTTTTTATATATATAATATAATGAGCTTATCCTCTCTTTTCTGTTCGGATTCAAAAATATTGAAACGGATCGTTGATCCAAGACCAGAATATTCGGAGGACTCTTCCGACCAGACAAAAAATCTGTAATTATCGGCAAAGTTGTTTCTTTTTTTTTATTCAAATCCAAAAAATTCCGCTTACTTTATACATAGGTCGTCGATTCCGCATTGGATAAAAAAAGGAGGGGATTCCCGTTTTTCAGTAACAATAAAAGGTTCACAAATCATTTTATCGATATGAGTGTTCTATATCGGATAAAATGCAAGGATTCGTTTTGAAACTCTCGCCATACTAACATAGTGGTAGAAAGAACACCAATGTTGCGCCCAGACTTCAAACAATTTAGCTTTAACCATGTTTAGGGCCCCATATTATTGGTTAATAGAGAATCAAAGTGTATTTACCAACGAATCACGAAATGCTACGGTTCGTACATATGATTTCTGAATTGATTCAGAAGTAATTCGCGGGATCGTGCACCTTTCTTTCCTAGTTATAAAGAAAAAAGTGCAGCTGGTTAGATCCAGCTTATTCTTGAAATAAACAACTCGCACACACTCCCTTTCCAAAAAAAATCAATACACCAAGGACTACACTTAGATTTATTGGATTTGTTGCTAAAATATCGGTATTAAATCCGAAACTCCCGGCGGACGGCCAGTGACCCAAGGAAACGAAAGAATCGGTTACATTTTTCATATGATCTCCTCTTATAGATAGGACTGACTAAATTGAACAGAGTTCTTTTTGTATTACTTCACCCTTTGTTGATTTTATTTTTTTCCATATTTCTCAATCTATTTAATTTCAATTGAACTCCCCCCCAAAAAAAATACTTAATTATAAATTATAATTAGGTCCCAGGCCAGGTATCATATCAATTACGATATATCTCGTTCGTTGCAAGGCGTACTAAAAAAGGGGGTTCCATTGGACCGAGAACGGGAAGGAAAAAAGCGAGTGGATCCGCTAATTCCTGATCCTCAAATTAGTCCTTCCCACGGGGTATTGTATTATCTCAACGAATAAGTTAAAGTTATTGTAGGATTGAAATCTTGATATAATTTGAAAAATCAAGCGGCAAATCTAAGATAATAAAATAAGAAAGATAAAAATAAGACTTTCCCATTTATTTCGAGGATTAAACAAAAGGATTTGCAAATAAAAGCGCTAATGCCACGACCAGTCCATAAATTGTTAAAGCTTCCATAAAAGCCAGACTAAGCAATAAAGTACCTCGTATTTTACCCTCTGCTTCTGGTTGTCTCGCGATACCTTCTACGGCTTGGCCCG